TATTTTGCATTTTTCAAATCACATTTTTTGAAATTTGGTTAGGAAGAAAGAGATTCACAATCGACATAAGCACGAATTCCAGTTCTCATTCTCGGAAATCAGAATAGCCTTTTTCCCTGCGTTTTCGAACGGTAGAAAAGGATTTTTCAAACCAAAACAAAAATCATTGGTTCAAATCCAAGGAAGAACTTTTTAACTAAACTCAAGTTTTCTACTTTGTTTTTCAAGCAAACTCTATTTTTTTTTTGAAAGAAAAAAAGAGACATTTATATCTATGAAAGGAATACTTTGTTGTAGAAATACACAAAAACCAAAAACTCTTTTATTTGATTTTTTTTAAGAAAACTTTTTGAATTTCCAATAGAAAGTGATAATTAATAAGTGAAAAGTTACTTATAAAGTAACTGAACTAAGATATTCATTTTAGAACTACAAATTCTATAGAATTTGTAGTTCTAATTAAAGTCTAATCTTCACTAAAATTTTACTAACTCAATTAAGAAAAAGTAATTCAAAAAATAAGAATGAGATTCATTTCGTATGAATCGGTTATTTCAAAGCTAGTTTTTGAATAGCATTTTCAACTATCTATAGCATTTTAATTTATATCTATGAAAGGAATATTTTGTTGTAGAAATGAAATAGGATCGATCCAAAAAATCATTCTGACACTTGACTTATTTTTCAAGTGTCAGAGATCTCGCATTCTTGGAAAATCGAGAATCATGACTAAGAAGGAGTTAAGAACTCGAAGGTTCATTTCCATCTTAGGATCGAGTTCTATCCTGGGATTGAAATATTCGGACAAGTCTTTTTGAATCATGATATGAATATATCTGCAGTGCAGATAGTATCTATATTTTAGATTCTCAGAATTGAACACAAAATACCTTTGAGCTTCGTCGGATTCGAATGAATCCTCGATTTGAAATCCGATCATCTCTTCTAACTTTATTAAGAGATTTTTCATGTCTGTAACAGTAAAGGATATTCTCTCAAATTTCTCAAAATCAAGCAAAAGCTCGCGGACATACCTGTCCGTTCTGCGCCAATTTTTACCAAGATGGCTCACTGCAGTTTATTAAAAATTCACGAACAATTTCATTGAATACCTCCATTTTTACTAATACTAAAACTAAAGATGAGGCTTTTAAAATATCCTTTTTTTCTCCAAATATTTCTACGAATACGTTTTTTTACCATAGAAGTGCATTTTTTTGGAACAGCCATTTGTTATAAATCAACTTTTTTTTATGTGAAATACATTTTTTCTTTTTCAAAAAAAAGAATCACTCTTGATTCTATTATACCACAGAAGCACATCAAAACCAAATGAATTCTCGAAAATGTGAAACACATTTTTTCTTTTTCAAAAAAAAAGAATTCTTTATCCTACCTATATAACTGAACCAATTAAGTAACTGAAGCAATGTTTCGTTGAAAAAAAACAAAACATTGGTGGGGAGACGGGATTTGAACCCGTGACTTCGAGATTATGAGCCTCGTGAGCTACCAAACTGCTCTACTCCCCCACATACAATGATCATCCTCTCAAAAAAAGAATCACTCTTGATTCTATTATACCACAGAAGCACATCAAAACCAAATGAATTCTTTCAAAAAGGATTCATATAGAAAAAATCAATCAAAATAAAAAATAAAAACATAGATAATCTATTTTATGAAAATTCAAAAAAGAAAGAAATAAAAAAATGAAAAGATTGGATATCCCTTTACAATGCCTATACAAAAGGTATTTTTCTATCCTTAACTAAAAAAACTAGTTGCATTACTTATAGCTTCCTTGTTCGTAGACAAGGCTGATTCGGAATTGTCTTTCATTCGAAGGCTTGTATCCGTGCGCTTCATGCCTGGAGTTTGCTTCCAAAAAAGAAACGTGTTCATTTTATGATTGACATCCCACATTTATTCATTCTCGTGCGAGGGAGACTAAGCCCAAAAAGAACAATTCAGATTGGCTTTAGGTTAGGGATAATCAGGCTCGAATTGATGAACAGGATAATCATGTTTTTTCTTTTTTTTAATAGAAAAAAAGAAAAAACATGATTACTTAAAAAGCTCTTTTATTTTTAGAATAAGAATAAAGAAAATTCATTTTTTTTTATGAAAAATTTTTGTTAAATATTAAGTTTCCTTCGTTGATTAGCACTTCTATAAATTTCCAGAAGTGCAATCTATATACGGAAGCTTTTCCAATACCAGTATCCTTTTTTTCTTGATTTTCAATAAATGTTACTATACGACTACTCACTGCCCGCCCATAGAAAAAGTTAGGGCGATTTTCTTTCAAATTCTTGAAATCCAAATTAAAATCTTGTAAAGATTGTAACAAATCCTGATCTATCTCAAGCGATTTAGGAAAATCTAAAATCTCTAAACAATTGTTTAGAAAATTTAAAACAGAATCGAGGGTGTAAGAATCCATTATAAAATTATAGCGAAATGAAGTATAGCGAAGTGAAAAAGAAGAAGTTCTTTC